TTCAATTTCTTGATCTCTATCTTCCATTTTTGGAAACTTATAAAGCTCTTCTGTTAAGCCCTGACCAATGAACCTACAAAATCCTTCAAATTGTATTTGATTAAATCCCGGTATTGTGGACATTCCCTCATTTGCAGTCCCGAGCATTTTTTATTTCCCATTTGTTGAAAAAAAAATCCCATTATTGGTGCGTTCTTCATCCAATTAGATGAATCGATCTAGCAATGATAGAATTTCGATTTTGTTTACAGAATCGCATAAAATTTTATCTAACTCCATATATGTGTATATGGAATATATGAAATACATATGAGCGGAGGAATAAAGATAAAGAGAATTTTCTATTCCAATTGGAATTTGCAACAGATCCAATTGGAACGAAATTCGAAATTGAGCAATTTTACTTAACTGAGTTAGACTTATGGAGTTTCGTATAGAATAGCAAACCAAAAAGTGATTCCATTTCGACTATTATTATGATATTAATATTCCAATACGATTGGATAACAGATACCGGTAAAATAACTAGATTCGGGATTTGATCTGTTCGATGAGCTAAAGTAAAGACCTAATCATCAGAAACAATCAATATAATCAATAGAAAGTTGATTTTTTTAGCATGTAGTTTTTTTTGTGACTTGAATTGTTAAGCTCAAAGCAAAATAGTTTGCATAGAAGAGATAGATTTTTATCTATTTTTGGTAGTCGAGTTCACATAATACGATTTAAGCGCATAATAAGAACATAAGATAAAGAAGTCCTTTTTTAACCCTATACGGATATATAGCTATCTATATGTGTCTCTCTTTTTATATTGCAGTTCTATCTATTCTGGACATCCCATGTCATGCCCTATCAAAAGTTCTATTTTCTCTCAGAATTATGGACAGATCAGATATTCGATTAGTTATCTGTGTAAGAATTTACAGTCTGGGGTTTACATATATTCCTAATTGTTGTTATAATTGAAATGGAGAAGGATTTTTTTTATTGAAAAGAATCAATACTGATTCCTTACTTACATATCAATTTCCATTTTCTGCTATCCCTAGCATTAGAGAAATACAATTGGAGATTCAAATCCAAGAATTGTTTATGAATTCACATTCAATAGTTAATGGTTCCAATTTGTCTCCTTTTGGGAATGAAAATTGACATTTGGTTTTTTATTTCGGGGAAGGCATTTCCATATTTTATGGTTTAAGTTTAGATAGTATATGTTTTAAGATACTATAAAAATGAATCGAAAAGATAGATCCAATCCAAATCAAAAACAAGGAAGGATTTCTTTTATTTATATTTCATTTAAATTCATTTTTCATTTAAATTCATTTAAAGGGATTAAGATTAAAAAAATGGGATTTAAAGATGTTTCAAGATGCAAGTAAAAAGGGAAAGGGAATATTTTCGTCTCTTTTTTTTAGCACTTTGGCGACATGGCCGAGCGGTAAGGCGGGGGACTGCAAATCTTTTTTCCCCGGTTCAAATCCGGGTGTCGCCTGATTAACAAAAGACACAAAATACCTATTATCTTATGTTTTGTTGATATAATTTGTCAAATTTGTCCACAACAGAAGAAGTCGGAGGAAAAGGACTCTTGATACTCCCTTGATTCTAAACATCTGAGGGTTCCGTTTTCTAGAGTACTGTAAATTCTTTAGGAGTCAAGGAAAGTTTATAGTAATGAAAGGAAATCCGTAAATCTTGATATAATAGTCCGCCCAATACTTACTACTAATGTATAGGGACTGTTTCTTGATTGAATGGCGGGATAGAAAATCGAATTAGTAGTTGTGGAAAGCGCGGAAGATACTTTGTATACAAATTCATAAAAATTCTTGAGTACTTAGGAATTTAATCAATCTAATATCGATTGAATAGATAATTGGATTTTACTTATACATATCTATTCTCTTTTTTTACATACATTTTGACTTTTCTATTTTTATATAACGTACAAAAAGAAATTCTTTCTTTTTGGTTTAGGTAATTCCTAGTCAAGAATGGAGTAGGTTGTCTTCAAATTGTTTTCCAGAGAAAATCGAGAAACGTTAAGGATTAGATCAAATAGAAAGGGCTATGTAAAAAAAAACGAAATAGGAGTATGTAATAGATAACGATCCATTTTGATTCTAGACTTTTCGATTTTTTACTTAATGAAGAACAACAAAATAAAGACTAGGTCTTATTAATCTTATATCTTAGTCTTATTAATCTTCTATCTTAGTAAGATTTTATTAACACTTCCAACTTCCCAGGGTTTTGCCCTTATTTTGTTTTTCTTTGTTCTTGTGTTTAATCTTTTCTAATTTTACTAGCAATCCTATAAGAATTTCTTGCAATATAGAAGAATTTCTTCTAATTAATTCTATTTCTTGAATTCTTTCATCAATGGTATTGGGCAAAATAAAAATCCCTTTTTTGACTCTGTGCCGGCGATTCTATTATTATTAGTATTAGTGAAGAATAATAGAAAATTTATTTCATATTCATATAGATAGGAGACATAATTCACATGGATATAGTAAGTCTCGCTTGGGCTGCTTTAATGGTAGTCTTTACATTTTCTCTTTCACTAGTAGTATGGGGAAGAAGTGGACTCTAAGGATACTATTAATTGAGTTCAGAAATCAAACTGTACCGATTCTTTTAGAGATCGTTCTGCAAAGACTTTTTTAATTTAACTATTGAAATTGAATTCAAATTCAATTGAATTAAAAGGATCTTCATTATATTCGATTATATTCGGGTGGAGTAATGTATTCTATGAATAATATATTAATAATATATGAATAATACCCTTTTAATCTAAGATATCTTATCTTCTTCGACAAGTCACATATTGTGCACTTAGTGCTTAGTTTAGTATTTGTTTTATTATTTTAATTTTATTTTAGAAATTGGATTTATGCTATATTTTATTGACTTGACTCATTTCATATCATGATTCAAATCTTTAAAAGATTCAAAAATCTGTGAGGTTTACTTTACTAATCTTTTTCCTCGACACCAGAAAAGGTTTTTATAGAATTCTTTTCCTTGGATGATCTGTTAACTGCTCAATCAATTACTTCTGCCTTCTTCTTCAAAATGGTAAAAAAAGATTTCTTGATTTTCTTTTTTTAATATATATGTTCTTTTATTTATATGTTTATATGCCCAGACTCTTTTTTTTTTCCTTTTCATTTATTTTATTCTTTCGTTAAATGCGATTCCGTAATTTCTATTGAAAATAATCAGAAATCTAGGAATTCGAATTGTAAGAGTAAGAGTTGCTTTTCGACTATTTCAGATTAATTGGAATCAACACAAATGAAGAAAAAAGAAATAGAATTGGGGCTTTATGTACATTACATAGAGATAATTGATTTCTAGATATATGAATATGGATAGAAAGATGATATTCTAGATTGATCTACATTAAGTATATTTTTATTTAAGTATATATTTGTATATAGTACAACTGTATACACTAGAATAACAAAAATAGATAGTATGGTAGAAAGAAAACTTTTCTTTCTACCATACTATCTGATCTCATAGAATACTGCTGATTCTAGTCCGCTCATTTCATCTAAAACGGCGAAATTTGAATCCTTTTCATTTTCTAATCGCCGATATTAATAAGAACTAAGATGATATTAATAAGAACTAAGATGATATTAATAAGAACTAAGAAGTCAAGTTTCATTCAAATTAATCACTTTGACTGACAGTTTTTACGTATATTATAAGTAAAAAGGCAGTAGGAACAAGAATGAACAGCGCAGTAGCAATAAATGCGAGAATATTTACTTCCATAGTCTCACTCTTTCGTTTTTCTTTACTTTGCAATAACTCGGGATTTAATCCCATAGAGATGATAAATCTTTCGCCTCTAAATTCAATGATATGAATTCCATCTCGATGATATCGAATCGAATCAATATCATGAATAACAATATCGGAGCTATCAAATCGATTTATCGTTGAGAATTGAATAGTATAACATAGAAAGATCGTTTATCCATACCGAATCCAAAAATGGATTCCTGGTATAATCGAGAATTTTTTTTTACTTTATTTTTCATTCTTTTCCATTCTTTTTTTTCTATAAAATTCTCGCCTTCCTTAGTACAATCCATTTGTCGAAGTCTCATCTAACCGTGTTTTTTTATTTTGAGACTTAGACTCGTTATAAACAAACCCAAACAAAGAAACAATAGAAGCAAAATGGAGAAAGGGGAATTAAGTTCTAAACTCTTTGTTAATGATCTAATCTTATTGTAAGTAAAACAAAAAAAAAGTGTGATAAAGACAAGGGCAAGTACAGTATAAAAAAGATCGAATATTCTACCAAATTCAATTTTATTTGTATCGTATAAATACAAATTCGATTTGTGTATGGACTGCCACGAAAGATATGGTACTCGATTCGATTTCATTACACGAATCGGTAGAAATCAAAAAAGTCAAACTCAGTATGGTATCTCTTGGAATCCTGAATATAATGTTATCTATGATTGCACTAATCCATATATGTCTTTATCAATCGGTACTAGTTGAAGAACTGAAAATTCCCATATTTCTATTTGCTTTGATGAGAACTGAAAAACGAAAATAAATATGAAAATAAATAGAAAAAAAGAAATAGAAATAAGAATAGAAATAATAAAAAATAAGAAAAAAGAAAAAGAAAGAAATGGAAATAAGGTTCCCTTTTGAAATGAAATTATACTATTTGTCCTCGTTTGACAGAAAATGGAGAGAGAATTTGATATATATATATTTTAGTAAATTATTGAATTTTGATCCGTCGGGACTGACGGGGCTCGAACCCGCAGCTTCCGCCTTGACAGGGCGGTGCTCTGACCAATTGAACTACAATCCCAGAGAAATGAAATAAAGTATAGAGCATACATATTCTTATGATTTCATTCAAACCCTTTCTAGTTCGATTTTAGATTGGAATTGCCACGTTGTAACAGAGACGTGAGTTTTCTATTGCTAAACACATGGATATAAACTTTAGCGATAACGACACGGATTACTACTCATTTTTTCATTATGTCAAATCCAAATCGATTGATAATCAATCTTTCAATGAAAAAAGAGTCTTTTTTTCTTTCCATTTCTCTTTTTCTTAGACTTTATACTTACAAATCCTGATATGAATCTGGATCAAGAGCAAGATCCGAATTTTTGGAAAAAAAAAATAGGGCAAATCAAATAAATAATAAATAGCAGGTAAAATAAAAATATATCAGAAATTTTGACTTTTGTCCGCTTTTGTACGTATCAAGCATTTCAAGAGAACAAAGGGGTTATACCATTTCGTGGTGGATCAGTGAATTATTGGGCCGAGCTGGATTTGAACCAGCGTAGACATATTGCCAACGAATTTACAGTCCGTCCCCATTAACCGCTCGGGCATCGACCCAGGAAGAATCAACTCCAGACTTATTATATTAACTTAATATATTTTATATTAAAAATCCATGATCAACTTCCTTTCGTAATACCCTACCCCCAGGGGAAGTCGAATCCCCGCTGCCTCCTTGAAAGAGAGATGTCCTGAACCACTAGACGATGGGGGCACAGTTGCCCGACCGTCAGCATATTATGCTCATAGTATGAACAGTTTTTTGAAATTGTCAATATAACGAAATAGTCTAATTCGATTTGAAAGATCTTTCCGTCTTTCATGATTATTTTTGATTCGTCATTTCTATCCATGAATTATTCATTCTAATATCAATTGGAATTTTTATTATTATTTTTTTTTTTTTTTTTATTAATTATTTTGTTTTTATTTTAATTTAAAAAATATTTTTAAATATTTAAAATAATAAATAATATATAAATATAATATATAATAAAATATAATAAAAAAAAATAATAAAATAGATAAAATAATAGAAATCAAAGAAATAGAATAGAAGAATAGAAATAATACGAAAGATTCTTTCCTTTCAAGGAATGGAATGATTGATTTCCCAGCAAGCCGTAAAGGAGGGTTAAACCCCACTTCTTCCGCTTTCATTCATTGATTACCTCATTACCTCATTGGTAAGTAAGGGGGATGGGCATATCTCTATCGCCGACTATATTAATAATATATATATACTTATTAATTTGAATTTAATTAATAATAAATCTATTTACTTTACATAGATTTGATTTATAATCTAGTTCCCTAGATATATGTTGTCCGCATAGTGGCTCATTCCTGAATTGGATCAAATGGGCCCTTTTAACTCAGTGGTAGAGTAACGCCATGGTAAGGCGTAAGTCATCGGTTCAAATCCGATAAAGGGCTTTGGCCTTTTTTTTTTCAAAAAAACTCCAGCGGTAGTATTTTTATTTGATTTGAAAGGACAATAGAGATGTTGTTGATATTTGTAATAAAAAGAAAAAGAAACAAAAAACTCTAATAATTCATTCTAAAATTTCTATATTATTATATAATTCTTAGAATGAATTTTAGTATAAGAATTAGAGTTATAAAGTTGAAGATTTGTTTATTATATTATACTGAGATAAGCTGGTTCTTAAATTGCGAAAATGAAATTAACCGTAAAGTTTAGATTAGAAATCAACAAAAGAAAAAGTAAGTGGACCTAACCCATTGAATCATAACTCTATTTACTATTATGAATATTAAAATTCGATATAATGAAATTGGAACAGTAGATCCACTATCCGCTTTTTCTTTAATTTTCATATTTTTTTTATTAGACTCTGAAAAAATTTGTCGATATTTCTGATTCAATTTTCTTGTTTTTGTCCCTAGTTATTCTATAGGAATAAATAGGAATAAATCACTATTCCCTTCTTCCGCAGAAAAGTTTTTTTGAAGTGACAACATAAGACATATAAGAAAGATTTCAAATATCTTTCTTTAATTCCAGACCAAAAGATCCATTTTATATTGATAGTTTTATACGTATATAAGATTTATCTTTTATGTATAAATAGATAATCAAATTTATATATCTATCAGATAATGGTTTCATGGACCAAGTCTTTCCATATCGATGCATACACAATATTTTTATTACACCAAGACAATATAATGCAGAATAACTAAAAAAAAAATTCATGGAAAGTTTCCTATTATTATTTAATATTGCATTGAATTAAATAAGAGGAAATCTCCTTTTTCTTTTCTGACAGATAAAAAGTAAATAGAATAAAATATTTGAAGTGTCTTTCTTGCTTTGGCCTGTGAAAAGACATATTCTGGGGTTTTAGTTCATATTCTATTCATCTGAAGGCAAAAGAAATAGAATAATAAAGGAAAATCTAATAAAGAATAAAGATAAAAAATAAGAAATCAAATTAATTAAAATGAATATTGTAGTCGTTTACTGCATATGTATATAGAAATTCGAAAAGTACAAAATATTGATTTTTTAATTTTAAAAATCAATCTGACTAACAAGATAAGATCCACGAATAAGATTCGTTTTATAGAATGAGAGGATTCAGTCTGAGGAGCAACTGGTAAGGAGGGGGAAT